GATTTAATCCCCTAGAGATGATAAATCTTTCGGCTGTAAATTCAATGAATGAATTACCTCTCGATGATCTTGAATCGGATCAATATCATGAATAACAATATCTGATCTAGCAAATAAACCCGTCGTCAAGACTTGAATAGTATAACATAGGAAGTTCTTTTATCCATACCGAATCCAAATTTGGATTCCTGACTCAATCAATCCAAAATTCCTTTATTTCTCATCTGTTTCCTTGTTTTTTCTATAACCTGCCTTGCGTCTTCCTTGGACAATCGTCTGATAAAGGATCATCAGATTGCCTTTCCACTTCGATTAATTACATAGTTCTAAACCTAAATAAACAATAAAAGCGAAATGGAAAAAATAGGAAAGCAAAAAGAAATAAAGACTCCTTTTTGCTTTGGGAATGTTTGCTTTGGAAATGAAAGTATGCCCCTCGCCACCCTTTACTAGTTCATAGAAGGGAAAAAATGAATTGATGTATTTATTTGATTTTGATCCGTCGGGACTGGCGGGGCTCGAACCCGCAGCTTCCGCCTTGACAGGGCGGTGCTCTAACCGATTGAACTACAATCCCGGGGAAAGGAAATAGGGGATCTCGCAGAAAATTGGATTCTTTTTTTTATCTTCGTTGGGTCTTTCTGAAGGACAGGGGATTTGTACCATCTCATGTTAGATTAGCGGATTATTGGGCCGAGCTGGATTTGAACCAGCGTAGACATATTGCCAACGAATTTACAGTCCGTCCCCATTAACCGCTCGGGCATCGACCCAGGAAGAATCAATTTTAGGCTTATTAGTAATCCATGATCAACTTCCTTTCATAGTATCCTACCCCCAGGGGAATTCGAATCCCCGCTGCCTCCTTGAAAGAGAGATGTCCTAAACCACTAGACGATGGGGGCCAACTTGACCAACCGCCCTCATACTATGATCATAGTATGATCAGTTTTTTGAAATTGTCAATATAATGGAATGATCAGATCCGGGGGATCCTTCCGTTTTTCATAATTGTATAGAATTTTTTGATTCGTCATTCATATTCATGAATCGTTCGTTAGAATCGACATTCTCTAGATAAATCGAATCTAGTAAGCGGGAGCAAAATAAAAAAGTTATCAAAAATGTTCTTTAAGACTTTAGTTTCAGGAGGGAGTAGAATCTCTTCATGACATGATTCGATGAAATGTCTTGAAATTCATTTTAGATCAAATTAGTAAGTGTATGTTATGTATCAATTAAGTGAATTTTGTTTTCATTAAGGATCATCTCAATAAAAGAAATTAGGGCCGGTCTTGAAACAATTCATTTTACCCTAGATTTTCTAGGAAAATCCATTGGATTATTCAAAAATAAGCTACTAGTCACTATGAGTATACTGTATATATATATATGTATATAATCTATTTATATATATATATGTATATAATATATAATATATTTGCATATAGAGATTTTATCTACATAGTGACTCGTCCGGGAATGAAATCAAATAAGCCCTTTTAACTCAGTGGTAGAGTAACGCCATGGTAAGGCGTAAGTCATCGGTTCAAATCCGATAAGGGGCTTTTTTTTGTATTTGGAATAAAAAAGGAACTAACCGGATAATACGTTATCATTATACTGAGTTAGAGTTGAGTTAGAGTATAGTAGTTCTAGTTAAAAAATGGAACATTTGTTCGGAAAATTTTCATTATTATGAATAATCATAAGCCGCCTCTTGAATCGCCAAAGATCCCTATTTTCCATTATACCAAGCAAATCCACCGGAAAGATTCGAAATCAAGAAAACAAAAGAAAAAGTAAGTGGACCTGACCCATTTAATTATAACTATATCCGCTATTCTGATATTCAAATTAGATAGAGATCGAATTGGAATTAGAACAGCCGGACACCCCCCCTTTTTAATTTCATTTCTTTGGACTTGGAAAGTAAAGAATTTGTCGATATTTCCGATTCAATCTTCTTGTTCCTATCTTTCAAGTCACAAGATAAGAGCCATTTCCACTATTGTTCTTTGATTACGGATCAAGATGAATTTCTATCTATCTAAGTCTATTTAGATGTATAGCTATCAGATCACGACTTCATGTACCAAACATTTCTATATTGTCGCATCCGATATTTTTGTTACGACAGTGTAATGGATGTGAGAAAGAAACTTTCATTTCAAGTCTTCTATTTTTTTTTATTGAATTTAACGAAAAAAAAGGGAAAGGGGGAGGAAAGTCTCTTTCTTTCTAAGAGATAAGACTCAATAGAAAAATACTGGAAGGGTCTTTGTTGCTTTGACCCGTGGGAAGATATACTCTGGAATTTTTGATTTATCTGACAAAAAAAATGAAAAAAAGAAATTTATCAAATTATGTATATGGAATTGGAATCGTTTAGTATACATAGAAATTCGAACAATCTAGAAATAGCTTTCTTTTTCGCAATCTCAAGAACAAGATCTAAGAATAACAAAGAATAACACGAGTTAATCGAAGAAGAGGGGGG